TACACAATGGCACCTTTTTGTAACACTATATATACCAACACACATCAGAACTCGTTGAAGACGCTGGTCGAGACTTCCATGGTTTTGGGGTTTGACATGAATAATAAGACTCTTACGGCGTAGGGGGTAGGGGGGTTTGTCGCGCGAAAACTTTCTCGTCACATTGCGAAGAGGGGGCAGTAATAATAGTAGTTGTTGGGTTGAGTATTGATACTTTATGTACCTGATATCAGTTATGCAAGTCTTCTGTCAATGACTTCCAAGGTCTACACTGTCTGTACGTTTCGAGCAAGGAAATGTTCTACCTTAAATATTTGGCATTAGGAGGGAGTCGTCAAATGCTAGTGAGAGTGACCCGAAAATAAAAGAACCAAATGCATATAAGTGAACGCTCGGCATGGTGGGTAACGAGTCGATAGTACTCTAACATTAACTTATGCCTGGAAAGTTCACCGTATGGGGATTTATACTGTTATGGCCCTGAAATAGGAACCAAATGCCAGGAATAGTTCATTCTGTGAAACCCCCACAATTTTTGTCCGTGATCTTATCATTCATGATATGCGCGTATTTATCTCATTGGTCGGTTCTTATTACATTCTTTCTATTAAATTCAATTATTGATGAATAACGCATGGAAAATGCTTAACTCCAGTTATGGGGGTTAATCTATTTATCAGGTTATATTAGAATTATTCTGAATCTTAATGGAATGCTTCGGGTATACCTTATTTATTATCTTACCTGTTTACTTAATTTATCAGTTGGGTAATTATTAATGTTATGTGTTAAACCATAAATATGTATAATTATGCATAATATGTACTTAATACATATATATATGTATAATTATACATAATATGTACTAGTACATATATGTATGTATAATTATGCATATTATGTATTAGTACCATACTGGTGTACTCGTTAAAGACCCTAATCTAAGAGTACTATAACAGGGGGGCGTGCTATGTGGGCGCGCTCGGCAGAGAATAGTTTAACTTAGAATTCTAGCTTTGGGAGTTAGAGGTGGAAGTTAGAATCTTTCTTCTCTGGGCCTCAGGGAGGACTTTAACCTCCGATCTCCGGTTTACAAGACCGGCGCTTTAAAGCTAAGCTACTGGGGCAGTTTCACTCTAGGGCTTTATTTTCCGCCCATCCTGCTAGTGGGGCGAGGAACAGGAAGAGTGAGAAGTAAAGCACTGAGGCTACTTGGCCAATGATTACGAATGGGTGTTCAACAGGCATGCCCCCAATTCATGTTAAAATAAGGACGTCTGCGATTAGCGTTCAGAACAGGAATTGTGTCACTGGCCGGAAAGTGAGTCCTCGTTGTTTAGAGGTGTGGAGGATTGGGACGAGCATAAGGACAAGGATAGAGAATAGAAGGGCTAATACACCTCCAAGCTTGTTAGGAATAGATCGAAGGATGGCGTAGGCAAACAGGAAGTACCACTCTGGCTTAATGTGAGGCGGAGTGACCAGGGGATTAGCTGGGGTAAAATTGTCTGGATCCCCCAGGAGATTAGGCGAGAATAGGGCCAGGGACGTTAGGGCGAGCAGCATTACCGCGAACCCAAGCAGGTCTTTATAAGAGAAGTATGGGTGGAAGGAGATTTTGTCGGCATCTGAGTTTAGGCCTGCAGGGTTATTTGACCCTGTTTCGTGCAGGAAGAGGAGGTGAAGGATAGTAGCACCTGCAATCACGAAGGGGAATAGGAAGTGGAAGGCGAAGAATCGTGTAAGGGTTGCATTATCTACTGAGAAGCCCCCTCAGATTCATTGAACCAGAATTTCCCCGACATATGGAACGGCAGAGAGTAGATTGGTAATGACTGTAGCACCTCAGAAGGACATTTGTCCTCAAGGCAGGACGTAGCCCACAAAGGCAGTCATCATGGTAAGGAGAAGTAGTACTACTCCAACGTTTCATGTCTCTTTGTAGAGATAAGATCCGTAGTAAAGGCCTCGGCCAATGTGTGCGTAAATGCAGATAAAGAAGAAAGATGCTCCGTTTGCGTGCATATTACGGATTAGCCAACCGTAGTTGACATCACGGCAAATGTGGGCGACGGAGGAGAAGGCGGTTGCGATATCCGAGGTGTAGTGCATAGCTAGGAACAGTCCGGTTAGGATCTGCGAGGCTAAACACAGGCCTAGTAGCGATCCAAAGTTTCATCATACAGAAATGTTGGAGGGAGCTGGGAGATCGACTACTGCGTCGTTGGCGATTTTTAGGAGTGGGTGGGTTTTTCGTAGGCTTGCCATTAGGTGGTTTCTATAGTTGAATAACAACGGTGGTTTTTCAAGTCATTAGTCTCGGTTAAAATCCGGGTAGAAATTATGGCATATTTCATCAGCTTTCTACTTTTCGGGTTTATCTTAGGGATGGTGGGTGTCGCCTCGAATCCTGCTCCATACTTCGCAGCCCTTGGGCTGGTACTGTCTTCTGGGGTGGGGTGTGCGATTTTAGCGATGTTTGGGTCGCCTTTTCTAGCCTTGGCTTTGTTTTTAATTTATCTAGGGGGAATGTTAGTGGTGTTTGGGTATTCGGCAGCTTTAGCTGCTGATGCTCATCCTGAGAGCTGAGGGGATGCTTCAGTGTTTGAGCACGCTATGTTCTACATCGTGGGGGTAGTGGTGGCGTCAATGTATTTCGGGCCCGCAGCTTACGGGTTTAGTACCGGGGTGTTAAGCACGGTGAAGGAGTTCTTAGTGGTTCGAGGGGACATCGGTGGGGTCGCCATGCTGTACGCTTTTGGGGGTGCCATGATGCTTATCTGCGCTTGGGTGTTGCTGCTAACACTGTTTGTGGTGTTAGAGCTCACCCGGGGGCTGTCGCGGGGGGCTTTACGAGCTGTTTAAGTGGAGGCTAACAGGGTGGCCAGGCCGGAAGTAATCAGGAAAATCATTAAGTACGTCTTGATAATGCCCCGTTGAGCGTCGCTTGTGGCGGTGGACATCTTCAGTTGGGTTGAGGCTAGGCCTTTTGGTCCTGCAGCCTCGAATCATGTCTGGTCTACCATTTGGTTGGCCATGGTCTGTCCGAGGACTAGGTTGAGTTTAGGGGCTAGACGATGTACGACTGCTGGGAAATAACCCAGCATGTTTGAGAAGTTGTGTAGTTTAATGATAGGAGTGGGCTTAAATTGCTTGGCGGTCAAGGAGGCCAGTTCCATAGCTGTTAGAAGGCCAACGATTGTCACGGCCAGGGCCGCAAGTTTCAGCAGTGGGGGTATGGTCATGATCGGGGTTTTTGTGGGAAGAACATTGGAGGTGAGAATAAGGCCGGCAACAATGCTCCCTCAAGCTAATCGCTTGATGGGGTTAATAACTGCCGGGTCGTTCTCATTGATGGGTGACAACGGAAGGAATCGAGGCGTTCCTATGGTAACGAAAAACACCACTCGGAAGCTATAGACCGCTGTAAAAGAGGTTGCGATTAGCGTAAGAACTAGGGCCCAGGCGTTAAGGTAAGAAGTGTTCAGAGCTTCGATGATGGCATCCTTTGAGAAAAAGCCCGCGAGGAACGGTGTTCCGGTGAGAGCTAGGCTGCCAATAGTTAGACAAGTAGAGGTGAACGGAGCCAGGTTGTGCATTCCCCCTATTTTTCGGATATCTTGCTCGTCGTTTAGGCTGTGAATAATGGAGCCTGAGCATAGGAACAGTATTGCTTTGAAGAAAGCGTGGGTGCAGATATGGAAGAAAGCAAGTTGGGGCTGGTCCAGGCCAATCGTGACCATCATAAGTCCTAGTTGGCTGGAGGTAGAGAAGGCTACAATTTTCTTGATGTCATTTTGGGTGAGGGCGCATGTGGCAGTAAACAGTGTGGTCAGGGCCCCTAGACAAAGACAAATAGTTAACGCAGTCTGGTTAGAGTGGGTCAGAGGATGAAGGCGGATGAGAAGAAAGATGCCCGCTACGACCATAGTGCTTGAATGCAGTAGGGCAGAGACCGGTGTAGGGCCTTCCATTGCGGAAGGCAGCCATGGGTGGAGTCCGAATTGGGCTGATTTTCCGGTAGCGGCGACGATCAGCCCTAGAAGGGGTAGGGTCATATCTGTGTTGTGAGATAGGGAGAAAATTTGCTGCATTTCCCAAGAATTCAGGTTCATGGCGAACCAGGCTATGGTTATGATTAGTCCAATATCTCCTACTCGATTGTAGATGACGGCCTGGAGTGCTGCGGTGTTGGCATCAGCTCGGCCATATCATCAGCCAATTAGAAGGAAGGACATGATGCCGACTCCTTCCCACCCAATGAACAGCTGGAACATGTTGTTCGCGGTCACTAGGATGATCATGGCAATAAGGAACATTAGCAGGTATTTGAAAAAGCGGTTCATGTAGGGGTCTGCGTGCATATATCATGAGGCAAACTCAAGAATGGACCACGTCACGTACAGGGCGATGGGCACGAAAATGATGGAGTAGGCGTCGAATTTAAGGCTAACATTGATGTTAAAGGTGGAGGTGTTTATTCAGTGCCACGTTGTGACAATGGTCTCCACACCCTGGTCCAGGAAGATAAACAAGGGCAAAAGGCTAACCAAAAATGCTGCGCTGACGGCAGTCTTTACATGGGTGACAGCCCAGTTTGGCTCCTTGGGGGTGGGGTCGATTGTAGTCAGGATTGGGTAGGCCAGGAGAGCAAAAATAAGCGTGAGAGAGGATGTCAAGATCAAAGTGGTTTGCATAGCCTCTGCTTGGATTTGCACCAAGAGTTTTTGGTTCCTAAGACCAACGGATGACTGTTATCCTTCAAAGGCCGAGTGAGCCGCAGATTTTAACTGCGGGGGTAGAGATTAGCAGTCTCTATTGCTACAGGCCTCTCTCGGCGGATAAGGAGGTTTGAACTCCTGTCTTTGGAATCACAATCCAACATTTTTGTTAAACTATATCTGCAGTAGAATCACCCTCACATAAATTCCGGCTTGAAGATGAGGAGGATGACGGGGATCAGATGGAGGGCAATTAATAGATGCTCTCGAGTGTGATAGGGAGTGAGGCCGATGATGTGGGCTGGTACTGGCCCGCGTTGGGTCATCAGGAATATGTACAAGGAGTATCCAGCTGTGATCAGTGTGCCGAGCCCTGTCAAGATTAGGGTCCAAGGGGACCAGTTGAACATGGTCGTAATGATCATCACTTCCCCCATCAGATTAGGCAACGGAGGAAGTGCAAGATTAGCTAGGTTGGCAATGAATCATCATGTGGCTGTCAGTGGGAAGAGCATTTGTAGCCCTCGAGCTAGAACTATTGTCCGGCTGTGGGTCCGCTCGTAGGCAGTGTTTGCCAGACAGAAGAGGGCTGATGAGACTAGTCCGTGAGCGATCATCAAAATGATGGCCCCGGTGAGGCCTCAGGGGGTTTGGATCAGGATCCCTCCGGCGACTAAGCCCATGTGGCTGACGGAAGAGTAGGCAATTAGTGATTTTAGGTCTGTTTGTCGCAAACAGATGGACCCGGTCATGATAATGCCCCACAGGGCAAGGACAATAAAAGGGTATGCTATTTCTTTAGTGAGGGGGTCTAAAATGGAGGTCATTCGGATCATGCCGTATCCTCCGAGCTTCAGCAGGACTGCGGCTAGTACTATTGATCCTGCAATAGGTGCCTCTACGTGCGCTTTGGGCAGCCACAGGTGAACGCCGTAAAGCGGTATCTTCACTAGGAAGGCTACTAAGCAGCCTGCCCATCAGATTTTGTCTCCCCAGGACACCAGAGTCAGGGGTTGCCCAAAATTCAGGGTAATCATGGAGAGGGTGCCCGTTGAGCTTTGCAAGGTGAGTAGTGCGACCAAAAGTGGTAGGGACCCCGCGAGGGTGTAGAATAAAAAGTAAGTCCCGGCGTTCAGGCGTTCTGCTTGGTTGCCTCACCGGGTGATGATAATCAGGGTGGGGACCAGAGTTGCTTCAAATATAATGTAGAACATAATAATCTCAGTCGCTCCAAATGCTAAGATAAGGAATGTTTGTAATGAGGCAAGCAGGCTAATATACATTCGTTGACGGGAGACCGGCTCCGTTCGGGTGTGGTTCTGGCTGGCTAGGATTATTAGTGGGAGAAGTCAACAAGTTAGTACTAATAGGGGGGAGGACAAGGGGTCAATCGCTACGTAGGTGTTGGGAAGAGTTCACCCCGTCTCTGCTGTTCAGTTAAGCCAGGTCAGACTTAATAAGGCGATTAGTAGACTGTGTGTTACTGCAGCGGTTCATAGCCACTTCTTAGGTGTGAGCCAAGTGGTGGGGAATAGCATAAGGGTTGGGATGAGGACTTTTAGCATTGTAGTAAATTAAGGCTTTGCAGTCGGTCTGTCCCGTGGGTTCGAGCGGTGGCTACAAGCAGGGCTAGCCCTGTGCTGGCCTCGCAGGCGGAGAAGGCGAGCAGAAGCATTGGAGCCGCGGAGAAATTAGTAGCCTCCGTCTGGAGCGTTCAAAGAGAGAGGGCGACGAATAGTGATAACATCATTCCTTCTAAGCACAGTAGTGCAGATAGCAGGTGGGTGCGGTGGAATGCTAGGCCTATCAGCCCAAGGATAAATGCTGTGCTGAAACTGAAGTGTACTGGCGTCATAAGGGAACTGTGGACTTTAACCACAATTGTCTGAGCCGAAATCAGAAGTCTTAAGTTGGACTAATCCCCTATTCGGCCCATTCTAGGCCACCCTGGGTTCATTCGTAGACTAGTCCAAGTGTTAGGAGGACGAGGATGGCGGTGGCTCATGAGACGGTGACCAGCGGGTTAAGCAGTTGGTTTCCTCAGGGCAGTGGGAGAAGCAGCGCAATCTCTAAGTCGAAGAGGAGGAAAAGAATTGCTACCAGGAAGAATCGTAGTGAGAAGGGCAGTCGAGCGGATCCCAGAGGGTCAAACCCGCATTCGTATGGGGAGAGCTTCTCTGCGTCAGGGTTTATCTGAGGCAATCAGAATGACACGATTACCAGAATGATTGATAGAAGAGATGCGATAGTTAGGATTGTTATGATTAGGCTCATTATCTTTCCTTGGACTTTAACCAAGATTAGATGGTTGGAAGCCACCTGTACTGTCATTTATACTAGAAAGATTATGATCCTCATCAGTAGATGGAGACGTATAGGAAGAGTCATACTACGTCGACGAAGTGTCAATATCAGGCAGCTGCCTCAAATCCGAAGTGGTGGTTGGAGGTGAAGTGGTAGAGCACTTGGCGTAGAAGGCAGACGGCCAGGAATGTTGATCCGATGATTACGTGGAGGCCGTGGAACCCGGTGGCTACGAAGAAGGTAGAGCCGTATACACCGTCTGCAATAGTGAAGGGTGCTTCGTAGTACTCTAGGGCTTGCAGGAACGTAAAGTAGAAGCCTAGGAGAATCGTTAGGGTAAGGGATTGAATCGCTTGTTTTCGTTCCCCCTCTATAAGGCTGTGGTGGGCTCAGGTAACGGTTACGCCGGAAGCTAATAGAACAGCTGTATTAAGCAGAGGTACCTCGAAAGGGTCGAGGGTTGTAATTCCCGTTGGGGGTCAGCACCCCCCTAGTTCTGGGGTGGGTGCAAGGCTAGAATGGTAGAAGGCTCAGAAGAAGCCTGCAAAGAAGAAGACTTCCGATGTAATGAAAAGAATCATCCCGTACCGAAGTCCCTTTTGGACCGGAGGGGTGTGGTGTCCTTGGAAAGTACCTTCTCGTACAACGTCTCGTCATCATTGGTACATAGTTAGAAGGGTTAGGATTAGTCCTAGGGTTATAAGAGTGGTTGAATGGAAGTGGAACCAAATTGCGGTCCCGGAAGTCAGCAGCAATGCGCCGACTGCTCCGGTGAGCGGTCAGGGACTCGGGTCTACCATGTGGAATGCGTGTGCTTGGTGGGCCATTAGACGTTTTCTTGTAGGTAGAGGCTTAGAAGGAGCACGAAGACGTAGGCTTGAATCATTGCGACGGCAACTTCTAGAAGGGTGAGTAGGAACAGGACGGTTGCAGTTAAGATGGCAACAGTTGGCATCATGGGAAGCAGGACAAATGCTGCTGTAGCGATTAGCTGAATGAGAAGATGCCCGGCAGTGAGGTTGGCAGTTAGTCGGACCCCCAGGGCCAAAGGCCGAATGAACAGGCTAATTGTCTCGATGATAATGAGTACCGGGATTAGTGGGACAGGAGTTCCTTCCGGGAGCAGATGTCCTAGGGCAGCAGTCGGCTGGTTTCGCATACCAATAATTACTGTGGCGAGTCATAGTGGGACGGCAAGGCCCATATTAAGCGAGAGTTGAGTCGTTGGTGTAAACGTGTAGGGAAGGAGACCGAGCATGTTGATGGTAATTAAGAACACCATCAGGGATGTAAGCAGCACTGCTCACTTATGACCTCCCGTGTTCAGCGGGAGAAGAAGCTGCTGAGTGAAGCGGTTGATAAATCATCCTTGCAGAGTTAGCACTCGATTGTTGAGTCAACGGGAGGTAGGGGTAGGATAAAGCGTTCAAGGAAGTGCGATTGCTAATGCAATAAGAGGAATTCCTATGTATGTTGGGCTCGCAAATTGGTCGAAGAAGCTTAGTATCATGGTCAGTTTCAAGGTTCGGGCTTAGCCTTTTCGGCCCCCACGGTCGTGGGTTCGTTATTGAAGTTATGGGCTAGGACTTTTGGCGGAATCACTGTTAGAAAAATTAGTCAGGAGAAGACGAGGATAGCGAATCAAGGGGCGGGGTTAAGTTGAGGCATGTCACTAGAGGTGGTTGGGGGTCACCAATCTTCAGCTTAAAAGGCTGACGCTAGGCCCAGTTTAGCTTCCTAGTGAGGCGTCTTCAAGTATTAGTGAGGATCAGTTTTCGAAATGTTCTAGAGGAACGGCTTCTACTACGATAGGCATAAAGCTGTGATTTGCACCACAAATTTCAGAGCATTGTCCGTAGAATACTCCGGGACGAGAGGCAATAAAGGCAGTTTGGTTCAGTCGTCCTGGTACTGCGTCCATTTTTACCCCTAGGGCAGGGACGGCTCAGGAGTGAAGTACGTCTTCGGCTGAGACAAGGACTCGGATCGGGGATTCTATTGGAACGACCATTCGGTGGTCGGTTTCTAGAAGTCGGAACTGTCCAGGTGTTAAATCTTGAGTTGGGACCATGTACGAGTCAAATCCTAGGTCTTCGTAGTCTGTGTACTCGTAGCTTCAGTATCATTGGTGGCCCATGGCCTTGATGGTTAGGTGGGGGTCGTTAATTTCATCCATAAGGTAAAGAATCCGAAGCGAGGGAAGTGCGATCATGATTAAAATAACGGCTGGCAGGATAGTTCATACGATTTCGATTTCTTGGGAGTCCAGAATGTATTTGTCAGTCAGTTTGGTTGATACCATCGACACAATAATGTAAAGAACCAGTACGCTAATTAGAAGGACGATCATTAGGGCGTGGTCGTGGAAGTGTAGGAGTTCTTCTATTACAGGGGAGGCCGCGTCTTGCAATCCTAGTTGTGAGGGATGTGCCATTTAGCTCTGGGCTAAGACACGCGGGGGTTTAACCCACAATTTTGCCTCGACAAGGCAAGGTAATGGTTTTACTAGTGTCTTATAAAAGAAAGTGGCAGAGTGGCCATGCAGTTGGCTTGAAACCATCTCACGGGGGTTCGATTCCTCCCTTTCTCGTTATTTTGCTTGTACTTGTACGAAAGCCGGTTCCTCGAAAGTGTGGTATGGAGGAGGGCAGCCGTGCAGTCATTCTACGTTTGTCATGGTTAGCTCTACTGACGCAACTTCTCGTTTAGCGGCGAATGCTTCTCAAAGGATAAAGAGGAACATAATTACAGCTACAAGAGAAATTAGTGACCCAATTGAGGACACTGTGTTTCATAGAGTGTACGCGTCCGGGTAGTCAGAGTACCGTCGTGGCATTCCGGCTAGGCCAAGGAAGTGCTGTGGGAAGAAAGTTAGATTAACTCCAATGAACATCACTCCGAAGTGGATTTTCGTTCAAGTGCTGTGAAGCGTGTATCCCGAGAATAGCGGGAATCAGTGTACGAATGCGGCCATAATAGCAAATACTGCGCCCATTGATAGGACATAGTGGAAGTGTGCTACTACGTAATAGGTATCGTGCAGTACAATGTCTAGGGAAGAATTGGACAGTACGATTCCTGTCAGCCCACCGACTGTAAATAGGAAGATGAACCCAAGGGCTCAGAGAAGGGGGGTTTCCCATTTGATTGATCCTCCGTGGAGAGTGGCAAGTCAGCTGAATACTTTTACCCCAGTTGGAATAGCGATAATCATTGTTGCTGACGTGAAGTAAGCTCGTGTGTCAACGTCCATTCCGACCGTAAACATGTGGTGGGCTCAAACGATGAAGCCTAGAAGACCGATGGCCATCATTGCTCAGACCATTCCTATGTAGCCGAAAGGTTCTTTTTTCCCGGCGTAGTAGGCAACGATATGTGAAATCATTCCGAACCCAGGAAGAATAAGGATGTATACTTCAGGGTGCCCGAAGAATCAGAATAGGTGTTGGTAAAGGATGGGGTCCCCTCCACCTGCTGGGTCGAAGAAAGTTGTATTTAGATTTCGATCCGTAAGTAGCATGGTGATTCCGGCGGCCAGAACTGGTAGGGAAAGAAGGAGGAGAACAGCGGTTACAAGGACAGCTCAAACGAATAGAGGTGTCTGGTACTGTGAGATTGCGGGAGGTTTCATGTTAATAATTGTGGTAATGAAATTAATTGCCCCAAGAATCGATGAAATACCTGCTAGGTGGAGGGAGAAAATAGTGAGGTCTACGGATGCCCCTGCGTGGGCTAAGTTGCCCGCTAGGGGAGGGTAAACTGTTCACCCGGTTCCGGCCCCGGCTTCTACTCCTGAGGAGGCCAGGAGAAGCAGGAAGGAGGGGGGCAGAAGTCAGAAGCTCATGTTATTCATTCGTGGGAATGCCATGTCCGGTGCCCCGATCATTAGGGGGACAAGTCAGTTTCCGAATCCTCCAATTAGGATTGGCATTACTATGAAGAAAATCATTACGAAGGCATGCGCCGTAACGATAACATTGTAGATTTGATCGTCTCCAAGGAGTGCCCCAGGTTGGCTCAGCTCCGCTCGAATTAGGAGACTTAGGGCAGTTCCTACTATTCCTGCTCAAGCACCGAATACTAGATATAGGGTGCCAATATCTTTATGATTGGTTGAGAAAAATCAACGTGTAATTGCCACAGGTAGGATGGCCGAAGGCTTAGGCGGCGGATTGTAGCTCCGAGGACAGAGGTTTAACTCCTCTTCTTACCAAGAAGCTCTGTGGTGAAGTTCATGTCAGGTTGCAAACCTGAAGACGCAGGTTAACGCCTGCCGGGGCTTTCCCCGCCTTTAGGCCCCCCGACAGGCGGGGAAAGGCTAGATGGATGCTCGCTGGTTAGGGCGCTTAGCTGTTAACTAAGATTTTGTAGGATCGAGGCCTTCCCATCTAGACAAGGCTTTAGCTTAATTAAAGTGTCTGGGTTGCATTCAGAAGATGTGGGATAAAATCCTGCAAGTCTTATCAGGGGCTAGGAGATTTTCACTCCTGCTTGGAGCTTTGAAGGCTCATGGTCTAGATGCTATCCTAAGCCCCTAAGCTAGAAGAGCTAGGACGGACGGGGTGAGAGGAAGGAGGCATGTTGCCAAAACGATGGTTGTTGATAAAAGGAGGGTGGGTCGCTTGGTGGTAGTACGTCAAGGTGTGGAGGAGCTGATGGTATAAGGAGAAAGGGTAAGGGTTATGGCATAGCTGAGACGTAGGTAGAAATATAGGCTAAGTAGTGCTGTAAGAGCCACGACTGTAGCGGTCAGGGGAAATCCTTGGTTGGAAAGCTCTTGCAGAATTAGTCATTTAGGCATGAACCCTGTTAGGGGTGGGAGTCCCCCCAGGGAAAGAAGAATTAAGCATGCAAGTGCGCTTAGAGCGGGGGCCTTCGTCCAGGCGGAAGCAAGTGTGATAGTCTTAGTCGAGTCCACTTTGTCCAGGGTGAGGAAGGCAGCTGTTGTTATAATGATATATGTAATTAGAGCAAGGAGGGTTATTTGAGGGGCCACCTGGGATACGAGGATCATCCACCCGAGGTGTGCTACTGAAGAGTATGCTAAGATTTTCCGGAGTTGGGTTTGATTGAGGCCACCTCACCCTCCAACCAGGGTCGAGCAAACGGCCAGGATTGTCAGGAGGTACGGGTGTGCGTTCTCCGCCACTTGCATAACTAGTGCGAATGGTGCGAGCTTCTGTCAGGTAGACAGGATCAGTCCGGTGTTTAGTGTAATCCCTTGGAGAACCTCTGGGAGTCAAAAGTGGGTTGGGGCCAGTCCGATCTTCAGTGCGAGGGCTGTAACCGCGATAGTGCAGGCGACTGGGTTGGACAGGTGGGTGATCTCTCATTGTCCTACAATTCATGCATTAGTTGTGCTGGCAAATAGGATCATCGCAGCAGCGGTAGCCTGGGTAAGAAAATACTTGGTTGTTGCCTCGACGGCCCGGGGGTGGTGCTGGTGGGCCATAAGTGGAATAATGGCGAGGGTATTAATCTCTAAGCCCATTCATGCCAGGAGCCAGTGGGAGCTAGCGAAAGTTAGGGTGGTCCCTAGCCCGAGGCTAAATAAGAGGATGGTGAGTACGTAGGGGTTCATTAGTAGGGGAAGGATTTTAACCAACATGTTCGGGGTATGGGCCCGAAAGCTTATTTAGCTGACCTTACTAGAAAGTGGTGTAGCGGAAGCACCCAGAGTTTTGATCTCTGGAGGATGGGTTCGAGTCCCTTTTTTCTAAGGAGCCGGGGGGAGTCTAACCCCCTTGGTTCACTCTATCAAAGTGGCCCTTGGGCGTTCAGGCACAGCTCCTGCTGTGATTAGAGTTGAGGGGGGAGCCCCGCAGTTCCCACCGGTAGGGAGATATGTCAGAGGATGAGGGCCAGGGTGAGGGGCAGGAAGTTCTTTCACACTAGGTGCATAAGCTGGTCGTATCGGAATCGAGGGTACGAGGCCCGAACCCAAAGGAACACGGCGGATAGGAATGCGGCTTTAATCATGATGCTCATAGTTGTGAGTTCAGGCAAGGATGGGAAGTGGGAGGCACCCATAAAGAGGATGGCGGAAAGGGTGTTCATGAATAGGATATTGGCGTACTCTGCGAGGAAGAATAGTGCGAAAGGGCCTCCTGCATATTCTACATTGAAGCCGGATACTAGCTCCGATTCACCCTCAGTGAGGTCAAAGGGGGCCCGGTTGGTCTCTGCTAGGGTAGAGATGAACCATATCGCCGCCAGTGGCCAGGCCGGGGCTAATAATCAGATCCCTTCCTGGGTTGTGCTAAACATGGACAGGGTAAATCCTCCTGTAAACACGATTGTGCAGAGAAGAATGAGCCCAAGGGCGACCTCATACGAAATTGTTTGAGCTACCGCCCGCAAAGCCCCAATAAGGGCGTACTTTGAATTGGAGGCCCAGCCAGAACCAAGGATGGAGTAGACGGCTAGGCTAGAAAGTGCCAAAATGAATAATATGCTTAGGCTTAAGTCCGTAACAGGGTATGGGAGGGGGAGGGGGGCCCATAGGGTGAGGGCCAAGGTGAGAGCAAGGGTTGGGGTCGCTAGGAAAAGAAAGGGGGAGGAGGTGGATGGTCGTACTGGCTCCTTAATAAAAAGTTTGACCCCATCCGCAATGGGCTGAAGAAGTCCGTAGGGTCCAACCACGTTGGGTCCCTTTCGTAGCTGCATGTAGCCTAGGACCTTCCGTTCAATTAAAGTAAGGAATGCAACTGCCAGAAGAACTGGTACGATGTAGGCTAGAGGGTTGACGATGTGGGCTATAATAATGTTGAGCATAGCTGGGGAGAGGATTTGAACCTCTGAGAGGGAAGGCTTAGGCTTCCTGCACTTACCGGGCTCTGCCACCCCAACACGCCCTTCTCTTGGGCCGGAGGTGGGCCCCCCTTTACCTGCTTTAGTTGTCTTCATCAGGTCGGGGGGAGGCGTGCTAGTAGCATGGGCCTCATCATTCCGGTCCTTTCGTACTAGGAAGGGTGGCATCACAGATAGAAACTGACCTGGATTACTCCGGTCTGAACTCAGATCACGTAGGACTTTAATCGTTGAACAAACGAACCCTTAATAGCGGCTGCACCATTAGGATGTCCTGATCCAACATCGAGGTCGTAAACCCTCTCGTCGATATGGACTCTGGGAGAGGATTGCGCTGTTATCCCTAGGGTAACTTGGTCCGTTGATCGGCAATGAGCCGGATCATTCTGGGTCAAATGTTTTGTGACTTAGAGCTGTGGCTCTTGGTTTTAGGGTTGGATCCCCAATCCTCTCGGGGGCTTTGTATTCCCCCGTGGTCGCCCCAACCGAAGACGTTTGTACCACGATCGCGTTATTTGGTGGCCCCTCGTCGGGGTGCTCTTCGCGGTTGGTGGGCGTCTAAAGCTCCATAGGGTCTTCTCGTCTTGTGTTATTATGCCCGCTTCTGCACGGGCAGATCAGTTTCATTGACCAGAAAAAAGAGACAGTAAAACCCTCGTTATGCCATTCATACAGGTCTCCATTTAAAAGACAATTGATTGCGCTACCTTTGCACGGTTAAAATACCGCGGCCGTTAAACTTTTGGTCACAGGGCAGGCGGGACCTCCTATGTTATTATAAGCAGGAGGCGATGTTTTTGGTAAACAGGCGAGGTTTAGGTTTGCCGAGTTCCTTTTTATTCTTTAAGTCTTTCCCTTACTGTTCAGCACTCCTGTGTGGGGGTAACGATAGGGGTCTGCGTGCTTTTCTTGGCCTAGTGTGGCAAGGGTGCATGTTCCTCTTTTGTTGGGTTCGTTAATTGTCGATGGCGGGTCCGATTCGACTTACACATGTGCAGGGAGAAGTTCGTTCTTCTTATTACTCGTTCTAGCATGGTCTCTCCTATGGGTGCATAGGGGGGCCCAGTATTGGTAAGGGGCATAGGGTGTGTCTAATGTTATAATAGGCTTGGGGTGGTCTGAGCTTTAACGCTTTCTGTCCAGATGGCTGCTTTTAGGCCCACTGAAACCTGTAGCCTTTTCTTAATGTATTCCTTAGNCTCCTGAGAAGGTTGTATCCTTTGTTAAGGGAGCTGTACCTCCTTTGACTAACTCCCGTGGGTATCCTTGTCCCTGTGCTTAGTAGAACTGTTGTGGGTAAGGGTCCGGCGGGGCTGAACTTCTATTCATTTCTTGGGCAACCAGCTATAACCTGACTCGGTAGGTCTTTCACCTCTACTCGGGGATCTTCCCACTCTTTTGCCACAGAGACGGGTTGGCCCTACAATAGGCTGTCCCGGAGTAGCTCGTCCGGTTTCGGGGGTTCAAACTAGAGTCCTCTTCGCTTGGGGTTACTGGCTAGATCATGATGCAAAAGGTACGAGGCTCAGTCTCTGCTTTTATTTACTTTAGTGCGCTATTTCAGCTCTCTTTCAGCTTTCCCTTGCGGTACTTTGTCTATGGCTTCATTAGTCCTTTTCTGTCGCCCGTACTGGGGTGGTCGAATGGTTTAGTTGGTTGGGTTAGTTTGTGATAGTCTAATTTATGTTGTAGGATTTGTCCTCCTGGGTTGAGCTAGCTGTTTGGTTCAGGGCGATCCAACTTGCATGGATGTCTTCTCGGTGTAAGGGAGATGCTTAACTGTCTCAGCCACACCCTGGTTATTCCAAGTGCACCTTCCGGTACACTTACCATGTTACGACTTGCCTCCCCTTGTAATCGTTGTTGTGTTAGTTATCGAATGTTAGGGTTGTTGGGGAGAGTGACGGGCGGTGTGTGCGCGCTTCAGAGCCGGCTTCAGGAGAGCTCTCTATTCTCCCCTTACTGCTAAATCCACCTTCGAGTCAGCGTTTTCAGGTGACTTTCCGTGAATAATCTGCTTCAGATAATGTAGCCCATTTCTTCCTACTTCGTACGCTACACCTCGACCTGACGTTTTGGGCATTGCCCATCTTGCTTACTGCGATGCCTTCACAGGGTAAGCTGGCGACGGCGGTATATAGGCGGGAAGAGCAAGGAGTAGTGAGGTTGAACGGGGGTTATCGGTTCTAGAACAGGCTCCTCTAGGGGGGTCTGAAGCACCGCCAAGTCCTTTGGGTTTTAAGCTGGCGCTCGTAGTCCCCGGGCGGATATTTGTTGTAATAAAATATCTAAGTTTACGGCAGGGCATAGTGGGGTATCTAATCCCAGTTTGTGTCCCAGCTGTCGTGGGTTCTGGTGGAAAATTATAAAGCTACTTTCGTGCAAGGGGTTCGATCCCCCAGGTGCGTATAACAGCCTAGGGGGTCTTTAGCTCTAGTGTCGTGTTCTCCATAACCACCCTTTACGCCGGGTTCATCAACTTGGGTCTCTCGTATAACCGCGGTGGCTGGCACGAGTTTTACCGGCCCTCTTAACCCTGACTAAGTCAAGTTTTCACTCATGGCTTAATGTTTATCACTGCTGAATTCCCTTGGGGGTGTGGCTGAGCAAGGCGTCTTGGGCTAATAATTGTGCCTGATACCGGCTCCTCGTCTCCGGACGGGAGATTGAGGGCATCCTCACAGGGTTGCGGAGGCTTGCATGTGTAAATTGGGTTAAAGCTGATAATAAAGTCAGGACCAAACCTTTGTGCTCGCGGGGCTTTCTACGGCCCATCTTAACATCTTCAGTGTTATGCTTTACTTAAGCTACACCAGC